ATTAAACTCGTAGATAAAATCTCAAATCACGGATTTGCATAAAATCCATCTTATTTTCATTCAACTGCTACAAGATCAACAATTCCATAAGCTTGGGCTTCTGTTGCTGACATAAAAACATCTCTTTCCATGTCTTCAGATACAACCCATAAGGGTTTGCCCGTTCTTTGTACATAAACCCTTGTGAGGGTTTCGCGTAGTTTCAGCAGTTCTTCCGCTTCCAGGATAAATTCTCCCGTTTGTGCCTCATAAAAAGAACTAGCAGGTTGATGGATCATTACCCTGATATGATATAACAGTTTTCTATCTCGCGTGATGAAACGAAGAGAAAAGAAAGAAAGATAAAGAATAATAGGAAAAAAAAAGATAGAATTGAACAACCGTACGGGCATTATCTTTTGTGCATTGCATACGGCTCTACAATAAAATTGACCCTTACCTTCCATTGAAGAAAGAGAAAAATAGAATCTATCAGACCCAGATGGATAAATGATCAAATTGCCACCCTTCCTTTCAGAGGAGTTAAAAAATACTATGATGGCTCCGTTGCTTTCTATTTTTAAATTGATTCTTTTTTTTGTCTTTGATTCAGCAATCCCAAAGTTTCTTTTTGATCCAATCAAATAAGGAAAAATCTTGTTTTTTTTTTTTCGCCCTCTTTTTTTATAACATAAATATTGTTAAGAGCCCTTCGGTGTGAAAACAAAAAAGTTTGTGACGCTGAACTGGACTCCCGATAGATAAGAGAAATCGGAAATACCTTTTATCTCATACTACTCTCTCGATACATAATCGAATCTTTTGAAAAAAAAAAACAATACAAAAATTTTGCATATCGAATTCGAAGTGCCATGCTATTATTACTTAATATTCATATGGCGAAGGCATAGTCTTCTTTTTTCTCTCAAATAAAAAAACCTCATTGGCGCCAAGCGTGAGGGAATGCTAGACGTTTGGTAATTTCTCCTCCAACCAAGATAAAAGATCCCATTGACGCGGCTAATCCCATGCATATTGTGTGGACATCTGGTCGCACAAATTGCATAGTATCGTAAATAGCTACTCCAGGTATTACCCATCCACCAGGAGAGTTTATAAACAAATACAGATCTTTGGTATCATCCTCGATACTGAGATATACCATAAGACCAATAAGTTGATTCGAGATCTCGCTATCAACTTCTTGGCCTAAAAAAAGTAATCTTTCTCGATAAAGTCGGTTGATTAGGGTAAAATTGTATCCCTTAGGAACCGTACATGCACCTTTTGACGCATACGGTTCAAAAAATAATTGCGAAAAAAAAGAATCAATGTATAGATTCAAGTCCTCTTTCTTTGTTCCTATTCTTTTTTCATAGCAGGTTTTTTCTGACTTCTAATGAAAGGACTTTTTCTTCGATTTTTCAATAAAGACGAATTTTAACTTCTTTCTTCCTTATAATAGAAAAAAAGTCACTAAACTTATCGAATTAACTTCTCATTGATGTATTGTTTCATCGAGATTCAATCCAAATCACGATGGTATTTTCTTGTTCCTGAATGGGTCTCTTTCATCTTTTTAGGTTTATGCTCTACTCCGGGTAAAGATCCGCCCGATTTTGATTTGCACATATAGGACAAATCTTCCCATTACCATTTCTTTTTGTTATGACTTTCTTTTTTTTTTCAATTCATTTCATACCTTTCACCAAGTATTTAGTTTGAGATTCCCTCGCTTGACAAATAGGATCTCTTTACAAATACCAAACAGGAATCATTTATGATACAAGTAGTAATCATAGATATATTACCAATTGGGTTTTTTCTAAACGGAGCCTGGATACTTCATTTTTTAGTCCAACCAAGCCAACCATAAATTATTCTAATTGATAATAGTAATGTGAATCCCCCCACCAAACAATGGATCTAATTGCGCTTCACGCTCCAAATTTTTGATGATTCAATTTATCTTTCTTGGGCGAAACAGAGGATATCTCGATCGGGGGAGAGAACGGGGAAATCCCATATGACCCAATATATCTGACAAGTCGCACTATACGTCAACCCAAGATGCATCTTCCTCTCCAGGACTTCGGAAAGGTACTTTTGGAACACCAATAGGCATTAATTGAAAGAAAAAAGAACTAAGTACTATATTTCACTTTGATGTGGAAACGTAACAACATTATTTTATTGTCTTTATAATATTGGTTTTATCGTATTTATTTTATCCATAGATTAGAAAAATTCATAAAGAAAGACAAAAGAAGAAATAAAGGAAAATTTTGACGAATAGGGCCTTCTAATGAGGAATAAGGAAGGACACACATTTACTGATAGAAAATGGTATCAACCCCCCATTGCGTATTGGTACTTATCGGGTATAGAATAAATCTGCTTCTCTTTGTTCCTACGAACAGAATTGTTTCATTATTACCAATAGAATAGAACAAATAGTAACCCTTGTTCAGTGGATTATTTCAGAACAAGGGGGGTCTCATAGTATAGCTTTTCCAATGCA